AATGTATACATATGGAAATAAATTGCGTCCAATAGGATTTGAACCTATACCAAAGGTTTAGAAGACCTCTGTCCTATCCATTAGACAATGGACGCTTTTCATTCCAATTTTCCTATTTCTTGTTCGGAAAAATAGTTGAACCAATTCCGGGAATTCCTTATTCAAGTCAATGATGCATTACATTAATTATATTCATAAAATTTTTTATAAAATAATAAAAATCTCAAAATATTTCATTCTATTTTTTTCTTATTAATTTAATAAAAAAATAAAGTAAAAGCGGGTAGCGGGAATCGAACCCGCATCGTTAGCTTGGAAGGCTAGGGGTTATAGTCGACGTTGATTCATCATTTTTAACGTCTCTAATTCAAAACTGAACGTGAAACTTTGGTTTCATTCGGCTCCTTTATGGAAGATGTATAAATTCCTATATTAAGACATGAACGAAAAAAAAAAATTCCACCCATAACATCTATGTCAGCTTTTCTGTCTGAATGTATTCAGAACAACCCGCTTTCTAGACGATCCCTATAGAAAAGAGGGGGATTATATTATAACAACCTTTCTAGTTACTTCGTTCTCTATTTCTATGTGAGAGAATCCTTAGGAAAAGCATTTTGTTTCTACCGAGCTAAAACAATTTGTCGATGTCTCTAGTAAACCAAAGTCATTGTTTAATAGCCATTTTGCTTCAATTTCCGTAATACAAATTTGAAATTAAAGATTTAGTTACGATTAGAAAGCCACTTTCTATCTTTATCCATGGATCCTTTACTCATACTTATTCAATTAGAAGTATTGATCTAATTAAAAAAAAAATTATGTTTCGTAATCTCATAATCCAATTTTTCAATTTTTAATTGATTCTTGGATACAAATCACGAGAATGTATATTCTTCCTCGAATTTTTCATTGAGAGGTAAAGGATTAAATCCTTTTAAGAAATAAAGTTTTTGGTCGGAATGAAATATTAATCAAACCGAAAGACCCCTTAACTATATAAAGGATTATAGAACGAATCACACTTTTACCACTAAACTATACCCGCTACAATCCGATTATTGTATATAAATGAACCTTTTGTCGAACAAGAAAATGGGTCGTAATAAAAAGTTAAAAGAGTAAAAAGAAAGGATAGGATCATAAAATAATCATGAAAATTAGAGCGTTTCCGTGTTGTATCAGAGAACCCAATGAGATTCGGAAAAGAGAATTCATTTAATTTCAATAACTAAAACTAAATAACAAGTGTTTTTTTGCCGGAGGTTTTTGACCTAGACGTCTCGACAAACTACTTAAGCCATAACATACATGAAAATGTATTGTGCAAGAATCCACAGCTCCCTTTTTGTTATTTATTTACTTTACTAAAATAAACGGAATAAAGAAAATAAAGAATAAATATAAAAAATTAAGATAAGAAACGACACTTTGATTCGATATCATTTGATTCTATATCATAGAAATCAAAAGAGTTTTTTTTTTCCAATCATAATAACAAGCAAGTATTTTAGTTTTCAAATAAAAAAAATTATTTATGATTCGTTGGAACAATAAATGGCGGGCCCGGCCTGGTCAGTACTTAGCCGGGCCGTGGAACTAAAAAGCACTCTCGGATGAAAAAAAATATTATGAAGGGCTCTTTCAATCCTTATTTTTTATAATGTAACATAGTATTATCCTTTTTCAATTGGGAGGAGAGATGGCTGAGTGGACTAAAGCGTCGGATTGCTAATCCGTTGTACGAGTTTTTCGTACCGAGGGTTCGAATCCCTCTCTTTCCGTTTTTGTTGATGACTTGGTATTTTCTTTCGAATTTTTCGCGAGCTCTTTTTATTTTTAATAGTTAAAAATGTGTAATAGATAAAATCCTACTAAGAACATTTTTAAATCAAGCAAGGAAAACAAAAACCTTATCTTTTATTCTTCACGTCCAGGATTACGTCCTGGATCATTAGACAGGAATCCGAAAATAAAGAGAGAAACAAAGAATATCACTACCGTGTAAACAAATAGTTTGAGAGTAAGCATTACATAATCTCCAAGATTTTTTTTAGTAAAAAAGAGAATAGATTCTCCGTTTTTATACCGCATACCCTACTATTTTTTTTTTTTTATTTTGACACCAAGAAATAAAGTGGGGTGATCCAGATTTTTCGCGGTTGTACAATAATTTCAATATTTGAATTGAGGGTGTAAGACTTATCTGATCTTATCAATTCTTTTCTTTTAATTTTTTTTTTTCAATAAATCTTTAATTTAATAATGTCTAGACATTATTAAATTAAAGATATCATCGAAAACTTACAGCAGCTTGCCAAACAAAGGCTAAGAGAAAAAAAAACAGGGGTATTACTGGCATAACATCTACGATTGGATTTAAAAAAGCGTAGGCCTCGGGCAATTTGGCGACGAAAAAACTACTTGAATAAAGAGCAGAATTAAGACAGATACAGATCAAACTAAATATATTAAGCATAACAAACATTTTGTTCTTGAGGATAATTGTATTTTATTTATTTTGATTGAGTTATTAATAAATTGAGTTTTTTATTATTTTATATTTTATTATTATAAATATGTTATTATTCATAGAAAAGAAAAATGAATAAAAAGAAAATAAGATAGACCAAAAAACTTTCTTTGATTTGAACTCACCCAATCAAAAATCCTTCAATTCTCAAATCAAAAGAGAATAGAATAAACCATACTTTCATACAATATCTTAATTGAATTATATGTAATGATCAATAAATTCTGTTTAATTCTACGTCTACATGTATAAAAATTCTAGTAATCTATTTTATAGATAATAGATATTTAGACTTGAGTTGACGAACAACCAGTACCAATATTAGTGTTTATTAGTGTCGACTAGAAATGGGGCGTGGCCAAGTGGTAAGGCAACGGGTTTTGGTCCCGCTATTCGGAGGTTCGAATCCTTCCGTCCCAGAACATACCTGACCCACGATCATTTTATTAATCTATAATTTTATTAATCTATAATAAAAAATAAAATATATATCTATATCATAATCTATATCATAATAAAATATATTAAAATAAAGATTGTCTTTTCGACCAGTCTTCCGTTTAAGAGTCTAATATTGTTATAGAATGTGATTCTTATTTCTTTTTTTTTTTTTTTTTATTAATCATTGATGGTTTAATCCAATATGGATTTATCTTTCTCTTAATGATGATAAAAAGCGAATGGTACTTCCTGTAAAACCTTATGAAAATAATGATATAGGGTAGGAAACTATTCAATCAATTAAATCTTTTTAATGATTTCTTATGAGTTCTTGGTACTCTAAGAAGTGTGAAATTGTTGAATTTATCCTATCACGTTACTTGAAGATAGAGATTCAAAATAACTTGTTTATTCGTGTTTATTTATTCATGTTATGTTAGTTATAATGTTATAATTAAAAAAAAATTATAAACAATGGGATTAAATTGATTGAATTCTTGTTGAGACTTCGTCATACATTATCCATTCTTCATATAGAAGAAAAAAGTATAGATTATTATGTACCGACCGAACCGATGATTATTCACGATTCCATAATTGAATCAATTACATACTGGTTCCCAACTGAAGGAATGTTATGGTAAAACTTCGTTTAAAACGATGTGGCAGAAAGCAACGTGCGACTTGAAGGACATGATCAGCTGTGGATTCTTACATCCACCACTTTTTTATATTATATAGGAACGAAAGTGCTCTTGGCTCGACATCATTTGTTCTGTTCCACTGGAACCCTCATTTTTGAGAGTGTTGCCATGTAAATAGTACACGATGGAGCTCGAGTAGAACGTATTGATTAATTTCTCAAGGGCAAGAATCTAAGGTTAGTATCGATCAATAAATTGGAACAACTTCGTAAGTATATTTTAGATATATAAATCGAAAGGATCCAATTCGATAAAATTTTAAAGTTAATTTTGTTGGAATTGGTAAAACTCTTTTGATCAAATCAAAAGTAAAGTGTATTACGTAGGAATCAACCATTCATACGATTCTTTGATAGAAAGAAATCACAAAAAATGGTATGTTGCTGCCGTTTTGAAACGATTTTAAGATCACCGAAGTAATGTCTAAACCCAATGATTCAAGGCAAAGATAAAGATCCTGGAACAAGGAAATACCGTTTTCAATTGTCTCAACAACCAGAATTTAAGAATCAAAATAGATTCTAAAGGAGACAGACAAAAAGGGTTAGAGACCACTCAATAAATTTAATACTTAAAAGGTTTCTTTTGAGTTATTTGAGAGTTATTCAACTTGAGTTATGAGGATACAAATAATTTTTTTTTTTTGGGGGGGGAGGGGAAGACTAAGAAAAAGTATTTAAACTAAAATCAATAATATAATGAATTTGATGATTTTATGGATCTATTTGATATTATGATTCTATACATAATTTAGAATTTTCTCGAGCCGTACGAGGAGAAAACTTCTTATACGTTTCTAGGGGGGGGGAGTATTGTTCATCTATCCCAATGAGCCATTTATCGAATCGTTGCAATTGATGTTCGATCCCGACGAGAGGGAAGAGATCTTCGTAAAGTGGGTTTTTATGACCCGATAAAGAATCAAATCTATTTAAATGTTCCTGCTATTCTATATTTCCTTGAAAAAGGTGCTCAACCTACAGGAACTGTTCATGATATTTCAAAAAGGGCGGGGGTTTTTACGGAACTTCGCCCTAATCAACAAATAAAATTCAATTAATGAAATAAAGTGGATGATTTGTATATAGCCTTGTATAACCTTTTTGTTTCTTTGCTATTTCCTCTTTTGTTCTATTTATATCATACTAAATTTATTATTGTTACTATAAAAGAGTGTCTTTGACAAAAATCTATTTCTATTTTATTGATATAAATTTTAGTGATATATAAAATAGATGGAAAAAGATTAAGTGAATAAATAAATGAAGTAATCGGGTCTATAAATATAAAATTTTGAGATTTATAAATATAAAATTTTGAGATTAATGTCAATGAGTTAAGGAACAAATAAAAAAACACAAAGGATTTCACTTGCTTATTTTAGTGAATAAACCTCATTTTTTTACTTAATTTTTTTTTCCACCAATATTGTATCAATGTTGTGTTGTATAGAAATATTATATATAGTGCCAATCCAACACAAGTCCTTAGTTTTTTTTTTTTTTTTTCTTATTTTTTCTTATAATTCTAATTGTCTAATTGATTGAAATTGGAATTGTTAGTTATATTTATAAATTGTTTTTTCTTTTGTATTCTTTTTTCAACATTCATATTGACAACAGTGTATCAAATAAATATAATCCGATCGTGGATAAAAGGATCCATTTATATCTCCGTCCCATAGCTTTTATTTCATTCAAATAATGGGTTCTTGTATTTTCTGTGATACAAGAAGTCTTTTTTTGATTAAGATTAAACTCAATAAAATCTATATATACTATAGAATTAATGGATGACATAAGAGACAAGGAGCTATTTTTAAATATTTGACTTTATCCCTATTTTTATCTGAGAATTTTTTCATAGGATCTGTTCATTTTTATTATGTTCAGAATCTAATCAATTAGAATTTTGAAAATTTGTGCTATTTTAATGTTTTGATTGGTTTGGATTGCGTTGTGCAATTCAATCTTTTTTTTAGTGAGATTCCGATTGTATCTACACATTCTAATTATTTTATTTGGGTTGCTAACTCAACGGTAGAGTACTCGGCTTTTAAGTGCGGCTAGCATCTTTTACACATTTGTATGAAGCAAAAGATTCGTCCATACCATCGGTAGAGTTTGTAAGACCACGACTGATCCTGAAAGGAATGAATGGAAAAAGCAGCATGTCGTATCAATGGATAATTCTAAGAATATTTCATTCTTACCGAATAGGTCCAAAACCTTATTTAAATTGTTTGAATTCTTGTCGTGTAATAAAAAAAATGAATTTGGTCGAGTGAATAAATGGGTAGAGCCCTACTACGGTTTCAATTATAGGGAAACAAAAAGTAATGAGCTTCTGTTCTTAATTTTTGAATGATTACCCGATCTAATGAGACGTTAAAAATATATTAGTGCTTAATACGGGAAAAACTTTTCCCATGAGTGGATTATAAATTTCTTATGAGTCCTAATTATTAGCTATTACCCATTATGGGGTAGAGATAAATGTGTAGAAGAAGGCAGTATATTGATAAAGATTTTTCAAAATCAAAAGAGCGATTGGATTGAAAAAATAAAGGACTTCTAACCATCTTGTTACCCTAGAATGAACATAAATCAATTAGATGGAAAAAGAGAGGCTAGAGAGTCTGTTGATGAGTCTTACTTGTTCCGAGGTATTTTCTTACTATAATACCTTGTTTTGACTGTATCGTACTATGTATCATTTGATAACCCAATAAATCACCTATTTCTTTTCTTGTTCACATTTAAAATGGAAGAATTTCAAGGATATTTAGAACTAGATAGATATCAGCAACATGACTTCCTATACCCACTTATCTTTCGGGAGTATATTTATGCACTTGCTCATGATCATGGTTTAAATAGATCTATTTTGTTGGATAATGTAGGTTATGACACTAAATATAGTTTACTAATTATAAAACGTTTAATTAGTCGAATGTATCAACAGAATCATTTGATAATTTCCGCTAATGATTCTAACCAAAAAAAATTTTTTGGGTACAACAAAAATTTGTATTCTCAAATGATGTCGGAGGGATTTGCAGTCATTGTGGAAATTCCGTTTTCCCTACGATTAGTATCTTCCTTAGAGGCGACAGAAATCGTAAAATCTTATAATTTACGATCAATTCATTCAATATTTCCTTTTTTAGAGGACAAATTCCCACATTTAAATTATGTATCAGATGTACTAATACCCTACCCCATTCATCTGGAAATCTTGGTTCAAACCCTTCGCTATTGGGTGAAAGATCCCTCTTCTTTACATTTATTACGACTCTTTCTTCACGAGTATTATAATTGGAATAGTCTTATTACTCCAAAAAAAATTATTTTTTCAAAAAGTAATCCACGATTATTCTTGCTCCTATATAATTCTCATGTATGTGAATACGAATCCATTTTACTTTTTCTTCGTAATCAATCTTCTCATTTACGATTAACCTCTTCTGGTATCTTTTTTGAGCGAATACATTTCTATGAAAAAAAAAAATATCCTGTAGAAGAAGTCTTCGTTAATGATTTTCCGGCCGCCAGCTTATGGTTCTTCAAGGATCCTTTTATGCATTATGTTAGATATCAAGGAAAATCTATTCTGTCTTCGAAGGATACCCCTCTTCTGATGAATAAGTGGAAATATTATCTTGTCAATTTATGGCAATGTCATTCTTATGTGTGGTCTCAACCAGGAAGGATTTATATAAACCAATTATCCAAGCATTCCCTTGATTTTTTGGGTTATTTTTCAAGTATGCGACCAAACTTTTCGGTGGTACGGGGTCAAATGCTAGAAAATTCATTTATA